AATGAATGAAAGTGTAAGAAATGAAGTTTAATTCCCCTTTCTGGTCTGCCCGACCAATCATTCCAAAAAGGTCCTATACCTCGTATTATTTCTATTCTACCTATCCTATTTAGTTTATTATTTTATTTATTTTTTTTAATATTCAATATTTCATATAAATATCGTTTTAATAATATCGATTTATAATTAATATCTATTTATTCTTAGATTTCTTTTTTTATTTATTTTATTCTTTGATAGAATTCTATTTCTAATTCATTAAAAATATTTAATAATATTTAAATATTATATTTAAAATGAATACGTTTCAATAGAATCTATTTAATGAAAATAATATTAAAAAAAAAATGGAAGGGTGATTAGAATGAATGATTCATAAATACGAATCAAAAGATTCTATGAAATCCTGAAAGAGAGAAAGATCTTTCAGATTTAATCATACCTTTAATCATACCACATTATATTGACAATTTCAAAAAACTGTTCATACTATATTCATAGTATGATGACGATCGGGCAAGTATGCCCCCATCGTCTAGTGGTTCAGGACATCTCTCTTTCAAGGAGGCAGCGGGGATTCGAATTCCCCTGGGGGTAGGGTATTACGAAAGGAAGTTGATCATGGATTATCAATAAGCCTGGAATTTATTCTTCCCGGGTCGATGCCCGAGCGGTTAATGGGGGCGGACTGTAAATTCGTTGACAATATGTCTACGCTGGTTCAAATCCAGCTCGGCCCAATAATTCGCCGATCCACCACGAAATGATAGAACCCATTTGTTGTTCCCCAGAAATGCCTGATCGGAATACGGAAGAATAAAAAAAAAACTACAATTTTCTGATATATTTTACTGCTGTTCATTTGCTCTCTTTATTTTATCTCACAAATTCTGATCTTGCTTGCTAATGATATAGATTCATACTAGATTCATATAACGATCTGAAACTATAAAGTCTAAGGAAAAGAATCAAATAAAGAATAAATATAAATAAAAAAACTCTTTTTTTTTTTTTATTGAAAGATTTATTTGATTCTTAATCAAATTATAAAAAATAAAAGGATTATTAACAATCCCTGAGACGCTCCCGCTAAAGTGCATATCCGTGTGGATATCCAATATATCACTCGCGTTTCTGTTACAATATGACTTATTCTAATCTAAATATCGAAAATCTAAATAAAATATATAAAAAATAAAGGGTTTGAATGAAATCATAAGAATATGTATGATGTACACTTTATTTTATTTCCTTGGGATTGTAGTTCAATTGGTCAGAGCACCGCCCTGTCAAGGCGGAAGCTGCGGGTTCGAGCCCCGTCAGTCCCGACGGATCCAAATCCAATTCCAATAAAAAAATACATCTGCATTTGCTGTGAAAAGGAGAACACATAGCAGAATTTCATTCCCAAGTGGGATACCCTCTATCTCTTATTTTATTTATTTATTAGTTTCTATTTATTTATTAGTTTCACATTTCTCATCAAAGAAATATGGAAATTCCCATTTATTCAACTAGTCCCGATTGATAGGAGAAAGACATATGTAGATTAGTACAATTATTGGTAGAATCATATTCAGGATTCCAAGAGATACCGTATGGAGTCTGGCTTTTTCGATTATTCCCGATCTGTGTAATAGGGTACTATACGTTTCCAGGAGTCTATACACAAATGGAATTTGTACGATACAAAAAAAATTTAACATAGTAACTTTGATATAATACTTTTAAGATGAAAAGTATATCCCTTTAGGGCTCCGATTTTTTGTAACCTCAATTACTAATTTCAATTATTAATGTGAATTTGAAACAATTTATCTCATTAAAATTTCACACTGAATTTTTGATATATGCATCCCATAATTAATCCAAGGAAATAGGATATTAATAAAATAAAGCTCAAAAAAGGATCCCCTTTCTATTAGAAAGGGCTATCTCTCTTTGTGAGGGAATGAATAATCTTTTTTAAGTTTAAGGTTCTTGCCGAAGAAAGAACAAACTTTTTAATGAATTTGATGAAATACTCGATTTTTTTATATCCGGACTCTCCTTATTATACTCCTTCTTTGTTTTCCAAAGAAGATTAGATCATTAAAAAGGGGGGGTTAGAACTAAACTTCTTCCTTTTTTGCATTTCGCTTCTATTGGTTATTTTATTGGGATTTTTTATAACCAATGTAAGAATGTAAGTAAGTATAAAGGCGGTCATATGATATTTCATCAGATGATTGTACAAAGGGGGCGTAGCTTATAGAAAAGAAAGAATGATAAAGAAAGTAAAGAAATTATTGATCGGATCAGGAATAAAAATTGGAATTCGGTATGTATAAAAGATCTTCCTATGTTATACTATTTAATTCTCGACGATGAATCAATTTTATAGTTCAGATATTGTTATTCATGATATTGCTCCGATTTGATATCATCGAGATGTAATTCATCCCATTGAATATTGAATTTACAGCCGAAAGATTTATCAGCTCTATGGGATTAAATCCCGAGTTATTGCGAATTAACTAAAAATGAAACGATTAGATTATGGAAGTAAATATTCTCGCATTTATTGCTACTGCACTGTTCATTCTAGTTCCTACTGCTTTTTTACTTATAATATACGTAAAAACAGTCAGCCAAAATGATTCATTTGAATGAAACTTGACTGTTTAGTTCTTCTCAATGCTTGAAAAGAAAAAAGAAAATGAAAAGTATTCAAATTTAGTGTCTTAAATGAAATAAGCGGACTAGAATCATCAGTATTCTATGAGATTCGATAGTATGGTAGAAAGAAATATATAAATCTTTCTACCATATTTATTATTGTTATTGTAGTATATAAAGTCGTACTGTATAAAGATAGAGGTTTAATATAGATCAATCTACAATATGTATCTTCATAGATATCAATTACATATAGATATCAATTACATATATGTAATGTATTTACATAACGTACCAATTCGATTTCTTTGCTTCACCTATTTAATTTGTGTTGATTCCAATCATCAATATGAAAAAATCGAAGGGCAATTCTTACTCTTACGATTCGAATTCCTAGAATTTCTGATTCTATTCAATATGAATCCCGATATCCATTGAAAGAATCAAATCGATGAAGGAAAAAAAGAGTATAGGCCTTTAATTTTAATAATTATTAAAATTAATAACAAGAAAATCACATAATCTTTTTTTAGTATTCCGAAGAAGTAATTGATTGAGCAGTTGACAGATGATCCAGTGGTTCAGTTCCATGGAAATTTCTTTGGATTTCGAAAAGGATTAGTAAAGCCCACTGATTTTTAACGTTTGAACCATGATATGAAATGAGTTCGATAAAGCAAGCATAACATAAATAAAATGTCTAAAAGAATAAAAAAAGCAGGAACGCGCAATATGTGACTTGCCCAAGGCAATATTTTATTATGTGTAGTATATCGTTGGACAACCACTATGTCTATGTTGTTTCCTATAGGAAGTCTGTATATACTTAATAACATAACTATTTTTTTTTATCTTTGAACAGTAAAAAAAAAAAAAAAGAGGGGGAAACCAAAAACAAATAAAAAAGTAAAATAAAAAGGACTTTGCAGAACGATCTATAAAACAATTGATATGGTTTGAGTTTGATTCTTCAACTCAATTAGTAGTACTTCTAGAGTCCACTTCTACCCCATACTACGAGTGAAAGAGAAAATGTAAAGACTACCATTAAAGCAGCCCAAGCGAGACTTACTATATCCATGTGAATTATATCCCCTATCTCTATAAATATGAAGGAATTATTCCATTATTGTTCACTAATCATTATTATGTTCATTAATAATAGTGGAATCCCTGGCGAAGAGTCAAAAGGGGATTCTAACCCAACACCGTTGATGAAACAATCCAATAAACTCACAATTATAACAGTTTCTTATATGATTTCTAGTAGAATCGGGAAACATTAAGCACAAGCAAAATACGTAGATACACCCCTGGAAGTTTCAAGGGAATGATACTAACATGTAGTAATAATAAGACCTAGTCTTTTTTTTGTTGACCTTCATTTCATTACATTAAGTCAAAAGTATCAAAATATAGAGTCAAGATAGATCACTATCTATCACATACCCCTAATTTTGCATTTTAGCTAATCCTTACGTTACGTCTCCTGCTTGTCTATGTTAAACAATCAGGAAATAGTCTATTACATTAAAGACAATTATCTCTTCAATAAAGACAATTATCTCTTCAATCAATATTAAATTGATTGCAGAAGCACACATAGAATTTCATGAGTTCGTATACGAATAAAGTATCTTTCGACCTTTCCGCAACTAATAATTAAATTCCTCGTTCGTCTATCCAAATTAATTGAAGACCCAGTTAATAAACACTACATTAATAACAGCTGTCATATCAAGATTTAACGATTCTTTTTCATTCAAAACAAAATTAACTAATATAATCTTTTCCGTGAATTGAAGCCTAGACGCAAGGATTTACAGCATTTTCATTTTAGAGAACAGAACCGCCAGATGCTTATAGCATCAAGCAAGTATCAAGAGTCCTCTCCCCCGCTTACTTCTGCTGGAAAAAAATTTGTCAAGTTATCTTAGCAAAACAGAATAAGGTATTCTTATTTTTTTGTTGATCAGGCGACACCCAGATTTGAACTGGGGAAAAAGGATTTGCAGTCCCCCGCCTTACCGCTCGGCCATGTCGCCAAAACGATACAAAAAATATATGAAAATATTTCATTTTTTATTTTTTTTGGGGGGTTATTCATTTTTGTACTTGTATCGTGAATCCTGTTTTTTTTTCTTTAATCTATTTCCTAAAAGAAATCCTTACCTTTCTCTTTTGATTGGATACATTTCTTTGATTGATTGTATAATATCTTAAAACAAACACACTATTTAAAAACACTCCTTCCCTTTTCTATTGAAAAATCAATTGTGGATTTTCAGTCACAAAACAAAAATTCAGGACAAATTGGAACCATTAACTATTGACTGTGAATT